AATAGAGTGCCTGAGTGAAAGGGTTATCTTGATAGGATAAATCATGTAAAATTTACCTCTATTATATTTAGTAGAATTAAACTACTTCCTGAAACATCAAAAATTTCTATACATCATATACTTAAATATAAAAAGATAAGCTAAGTAAGCTATTAGGTTCATACCCTAATTATGGGAACCCCCTCCTCCCTCTTTTTAATTTTAAAATTAAATAAAATTCTGTTCTTTAATTCAATAATCCTAGGAACTTTAATTGCAATTTCTTCTTATTCCTGACTAGGAATATGGATAGGCCTGGAAATCAACTTATTATCTATTATTCCCCTAATAAATTCATCTAAAAATATATACGCTTCGGAAGCCTCCTTAAAATATTTCATTACCCAAGTCATGGCATCCTTAATTTTGCTGCTATCAATCATTTTAATACTGATTTCAACTGAGTTCATTTCCCCCATAATGAATTCAGCTATAGAAATCCTATTAAATTCGGCTTTACTTACAAAGCTAGGAGCAGCCCCTTTCCACTACTGATTTCCTGAGGTTATAGAAGGCCTCAACTGATTTAACTGCGTAATTTTATTGACATGGCAGAAAATTGCACCAATAGCTCTTCTAATAAATTCCCCCTTTCAAATTAACTTTATAATTTTCATTATCTTATCCTCTCTAATTGTTAGAACCCTAATAAGTTTAAACCAAATTAGCCTACGAAAAATTATAGCCTTCTCCTCTATTAATCATATTGCATGAATACTCTCAGCTATACTCACCTCATTTTCAGTATGGTTTATCTACCTATTAGTCTATATAATGATTACATTTAATATTGTCTACCTTTTTAATCATGGGAAATTATTCTTTATTAATCAATTACCTGCGTTTTTGAACCAAAATAAAACTTCTAAGCTTTCCCTAATGATTAATTTTCTCTCCTTGGGTGGGTTACCACCATTCCTGGGATTCTTACCTAAATGATTTACTGTAAATTGAATGGTATTTAATGGTCTTTCAATCCTAGCTTTTATTCTAATTATTTTAACCTTGGCAGTCTTATTCATTTACGTTCGTTTAATTCTTTCTTCTTTGACTATTATACACACTGAAACTAAACTTCCTGTAGAAAAACTCAGTGTATTACCCGCCTTTATGTTTAACCTTATTTCCCTATTCAGATTAATTGCTTGCACTTTCCTCTTTAACCTAATCTAAGGATTTAAGTTAAAGGAAAACTAACAACCTTCAAAGTTGTAAATAGAGAAAGGCTCTAAGCCTTATCCTTCCTAAGCTTAAAAAATTATTTACCTTTAAATTTGCAATTTAAAATCATTTAGTTTGACTATTAAGCCTTGTGGCAGAAGAATTTAATTCGTGGATAAATTTACAGTTTATTGCCTATGAAACTCAGCCATTCTGCCGAACAAGTGACTATTCTCAACAAATCATAAAGACATTGGTACTCTGTACCTAATCTTTGGCGCATGGGCAGGAATAGTAGGTACATCATTAAGACTACTAATTCGCTCTGAGCTCGGAAACCCAGGAACTCTCATTGGAGATGATCAAATCTATAATGTTATTGTTACAGCCCACGCTTTCATTATAATTTTTTTTATAGTGATACCCATTATAATTGGTGGGTTTGGAAACTGGCTTGTCCCCTTAATACTGGGAGCCCCCGACATAGCCTTTCCTCGTATAAATAACATAAGATTTTGATTACTACCCCCATCTCTTACTCTTTTAATCATAAGAAGAATTGTAGAAAATGGAGCAGGAACAGGATGAACAGTCTACCCCCCACTGTCATCTAATATTGCCCATGGAGGTTCTTCTGTAGATTTAGCCATCTTTAGACTACACTTGGCTGGAGTATCATCAATTTTAGGAGCTGTAAACTTTATTACAACTGTAATTAATATACGACCTGCTGGTATAACATTTGATCGTATACCTTTATTTGTATGAGCAGTTGCCATTACAGCCCTTCTTCTACTTCTTTCTCTACCTGTTTTAGCAGGGGCAATTACTATATTATTAACTGATCGAAATTTAAATACTTCCTTTTTTGACCCAGCAGGTGGGGGAGACCCAATCCTTTACCAGCATCTTTTCTGATTCTTTGGGCATCCTGAAGTTTACATTCTTATTCTACCCGGTTTTGGTATAATTTCCCATATTATTAGACAAGAAAGAGGTAAAAAGGAAGCCTTTGGAAGTCTGGGTATGATTTATGCTATAATAGCAATTGGATTATTAGGATTCGTTGTATGAGCCCATCATATATTTACTGTAGGAATGGATGTTGATACACGAGCCTACTTCACTTCTGCTACAATAATTATTGCTGTTCCTACAGGAATTAAAATTTTTAGATGATTAGCTACTCTTCATGGTGCACAAATTAACTATTCCCCATCAATATTATGAGCATTAGGGTTTGTATTCCTATTTACTGTAGGAGGCTTAACTGGTGTTGTTCTTGCTAATTCCTCAATTGATATTATTTTACATGATACTTATTATGTTGTAGCACATTTCCATTATGTTTTATCTATAGGAGCTGTATTTGCTATTATAGGAGGATTTGTTCAATGATTTCCCCTATTTACTGGTTTATCTCTTAATGAAAAAATATGTAAAATTCAATTCCTTATCATATTTACTGGAGTTAATTTAACCTTCTTTCCCCAGCATTTTTTAGGTCTTAGAGGAATACCTCGACGATACTCCGATTACCCAGATGCATATACAATATGAAATATTGTATCCTCAGTAGGATCAATAATTTCTCTTGTTGGTGTTATATTCTTAATCTTCATCATTTGAGAAGCATTTTCAGTACAACGAAAAAGATTATTACCATTAAACATATCATCTTCCATTGAATGACTTCAATCAATACCTCCTGCTGAACATAGATATTCAGAACTTCCAATGTTATCTGCTAATTTCTAATATGGCAGAGCAGTGCTATGGACTTAAACCCCATATACAAAGGTTGACCTTTTTTTAGAAATAGCAACCTGGAAAACCTTACTATTACAAGATAGATCTTCCCCATTAATAGAACAATTAGCCTTTTTTCATGATCATGCCCTTCTAGTTCTTACCATTATTACAATTTTAGTAGGACAATTGATAGCAAGACTATTTTTCAATAAATATATTCATCGATATTTACTAGAAGGTCAATTAATCGAAATTATTTGAACAATCCTTCCAGCTATTACACTAGTATTCATTGCATTACCTTCACTACGACTAATTTATATTCTTGATGAAATTAATAACCCTCTTTTAACAATCAAGACTATTGGTCATCAATGATACTGATCATATGAATATTCAGATTTCAAAAATATTGAATTTGATTCATACATAATTCCAATCAATGAAATAAGATCATGAAACTTTCGACTACTTGATGTTGATAACCGTGTAGTTATTCCATTTAAAACCCAAATTCGTATGTTAGTAACAGCAGCAGATGTCATCCACTCCTGAACTATTCCATCATTAGGAGTTAAAATTGATGCAACACCTGGACGATTAAATCAAACTAATTTCATGTCTAATCGAACAGGTCTCTTATATGGTCAATGTTCAGAAATTTGCGGGGCAAATCATAGTTTTATGCCTATTGTCATTGAGAGAATTTCTCCTGAATTCTTCATCAAATGAATTACTAAAATAACTCAGCTTTCATTAGATGGCTGAAAGCAAGCAATGGTCTCTTAAACCTTCTTATAGTAAACTAGCACTTACTTCTAATGGAAAAATTTAGTTAATTTTATAACATTAGTTTGTCAAGCTAAAGTAATTACTAAGTATTAATTTTTAATTCCTCAAATAGCACCGTTAAATTGATTAACCCTATTATTTTTTTTTATTATAATCTTTATCATCTTAAACTCTTTTAATTATTACACTTTTACTTATCAAAAAAAGATAGGATTTTTAGATCAAAAGGCTTCAACTAAAATTAATTGAAAATGCTTATAAACCTCTTCTCCTCTTTTGACCCCTCATCTAATTGAAATCTTTCATTAAACTGGATAAGAAGATTAATCTGCTTAATTATAGCACCTTCTATATTCTGGCTTATCCCATCACGATTTAATTTTCTATGAATTAAAATTACATCAACTCTTCATAAGGAATTCAAAACCTTAATTGGTCCTTCAAACGGAAGAACATTAATTTTTGTATCTTTATTCTCATTCATTTTAATTAATAATTTTATAGGATTATTTCCTTATATTTTTACTAGAACAAGACATATAGTATTAACTCTAGGACTTGCCTTACCGTTATGATTAACATTCATATTATTTGGATGAATTAATCATACTATTCACATATTTGCTCACTTGGTTCCTCAAGGAACTCCTCCTGTTCTAATACCTTTTATAGTATGTATTGAAACAATCAGAAATGTTATTCGACCTGGAACTTTAGCTATTCGGTTATCTGCTAATATAATTGCTGGTCATCTATTAATAACCTTGTTAGGAAATACAGGACAAAGACTATCAATTATAATAATTAATCTACTTATTATTGTACAACTACTTCTTCTACTCCTTGAGTCTGCAGTAGCTATTATTCAATCATATGTATTTGCAGTACTTTCCACTCTTTATTCTAGAGAAGTTAACTAATGCATAAAAATCATCCTTTTCATTTAGTAGACGTTAGACCATGACCAATCCTGGGATCATTCACAGCCCTCATTTTAACAACTGGTATTGTTAAATGATTTCATCTTTATAATCCTAGGCTTTTCCTATTAGGATTTACTTGCATACTATTAATTATATATCAATGATGACGAGATGTCTCACGTGAAGGAACTTACCAAGGTCTTCATACCTTTAATGTTACTATTGGGCTACGATGAGGTATAATCTTATTTATTACATCTGAAGTATTTTTTTTTATTAGATTCTTTTGAGGATTCTTTCATAATAGTTTAGCCCCAGCAATTGATATTGGTATAATGTGACCTCCTAAAGGAATTCAGACTTTTAATCCTATTCAAATCCCTCTTCTTAATACCCTTATTCTACTAACTTCAGGGTTAACAGTAACTTGAGCTCATCATGGTCTTATAGAAAATAATTATAATCAAGCCCTTCAAGGATTAGCTCTTACAGTAATCCTAGGAATCTACTTTTCAATACTTCAAGGCTATGAATATTATGAATCTTCTTTTTCCATTGCAGATGCAGCTTATGGCTCATCTTTTTTTATAGCAACTGGATTCCACGGAATTCATGTTATTATTGGTACAACATTTCTATTGGTATGCCTAATTCGCCATTACAAGAACCACTTCTCCCAGATTCATCACTTTGGATTTGAAGCAGCAGCTTGATACTGACATTTTGTAGATGTTGTTTGACTTTTCCTATATATTTCTATCTACTGATGAGGAAGATAGACAATTTATAATAAATTTATATAGTATAAAAATTATCTTTGACTTCCAATCAAAAGATCTAGAAATCTAGTATAAATAATTATAAATTTAATACTAATAGGATTAGTAATTATAGGGATTTCAATTATTATACTCATAATCGTAGCCCTAATTTCTAAAAAATCATTTATTGACCGTGAAAAAAGGTCACCATTTGAATGTGGATTTGATCCAAAATCATCTGCACGACTCCCATTTTCTCTTCATTTCTTTCTAATTGCGGTAATTTTTCTCATCTTTGATGTAGAAATCACGTTACTTCTACCTTTAATTGTTAGATTAAAAATAGCAAATCCACTAAACTACTTCATTGTAATAATAATTTTCATCATAGTCCTATTAGTAGGTTTATTCCATGAATGAAACCAAGGAGCACTAAATTGAACTTCCTAGGAACTTACACATTATCAGGATAATAGTTAATTATAACATTTAATTTGCACTTAAAAAGTATTGAATTTTCAATTTATCTTAAATAAGAAGCAAAATTTGCATTTAGTTTCGACCTAAAAGTTGGTTATGATAAACCCTTATTTATTAATTGAAACCAAAAAGAGGTATGTCACTGTTAATGACACTATTGAATTTAAATTCCAATTAAAGAAATATCAATAAATTAAGCTTCTAACTTAAGTAATAGCGTATTCACGTTAATATTTCTATATTTATATAGTTTAATCAAAACATTACATTTTCAATGTAAAATTAATTCATTTTTATAAATATCTAAAAACCTGAGGTTTCCTTAGCATCTTCAGTGCCACGCTATATTATATAAGCTATTTAGATAAAATAATATTAAAATTAACAGAATAACTGTTAATATATAGAACAACTTAATATTATTACTCAGAATAAATTGAATAATTGTAGAATTATGCTGAAGTTGTTTATAAAGATTTTGACTACCAAAATATTCTGTTCAACCTTGATCTAATCTCTTAATATACAAGTTCCCCATTATAATAGGATAATAATTAACCCCAAAGGTAGAAAGAATAGGTATATTCCATATTCCAGCTAGATAGCTTGACAAATTAATATACTTTAAAGATAAGTTTTTTGAAATTAAAGTAAACTTTGATATTATATAACCAATTGTTATACCAAAAAAAATTATAATTAAAGTCATTAACTTTATTAATCCGGGAAGAACAATTAAATAAGGAGAATCAAACATTAATCAAGATAAAACTCTTCCTATTACTACCACCAAAATAATTAATAGGCCTATTCTCTTTAATATAACATAACTCTTTTCTGATAAAGCAACTAAACTATTAAAATTTAAATCACCTACAAACAAGTAATAAACCAACCGAAATCTATATCTTACTGTTAAACCAATAGAAATATAAAAAACTATATAAATATAAACATTTAAATAATCTATTGATATAACCTCAGCAATTAAGTCCTTAGAATAAAACCCTGACAAGAAAGGAATTCCACATAAAGAAAGATTACAAATATTCATATATACACAAGTTAAAGGTATAGCTTGAACCAATCTACCCATAAATCGAATATCCTGACAATTAAGTATTCTATGAATTACATTCCCAGCGCACATAAATAATAATGCCTTAAATAAAGCATGAGTTAAAAGATGAAAAAAAGCTAACTTATATTCACCTAAAGAAAGAATTGTTATTATTAATCCTAACTGACTTAAGGTAGAAAGAGCAATAATCTTTTTTAAATCAAACTCAAAATTAGCACCCAATCCTGATATAAATATAGTCATTCTAGAAACAAATAATAAAAAACATATTATATCTTCAGTTATAGAATAATTAAAACGAATTAATAAATAAACACCAGCAGTGACTAAAGTTGACGAATGAACTAAAGATGATACTGGGGTAGGAGCAGCCATAGCTGCAGGAAGCCATGAAGAAAAAGGAATTTGAGCTCTCTTTGTTATAGCTGCTAAAATTACCATTCTAGTAATTAAAATTATATAACCTTCTTGTTTAACCTCCTCCAGGTAAAAAACATAGTTTCATCCACCATAATTTAACATTCAAGCAATTGCTATTAATAATGCAACATCCCCAATACGGTTAGTTAAAGCAGTAATTATCCCAGCATTTAAAGATTTAACATTCTGATAATAAATGACTAAACAATAAGAAACTAGCCCTAACCCATCTCAGCCTAATAGAATAGAAATTAAATTAGGACTAATAATTAATAATATTATAGAAAGAACAAATATTACTACCAAATAAATAAATCGATTTAAATTTAAATCTCCTGCTATATACTCATTTCTATAAAAAATTACTGTCGAAGAAATAAATAAAACAAATCTTATAAATAATATTGATATTCAATCAACTAAAACTGTTATAACAACAGGGGAAGAATTTAATAGTAATAACTCATATTCAAAAAAATAAGTTAAATCATAGACTATTAGCCATATTCTTATTATAAAAAAAGTTAACCTTAATACTAAAAAAAATACAAAATAACGTAAACAAATATTTACAATTATATAAAATACTATTTATATATTTTTGACTCCACAAATCAACGTTTTAATTAAACTATTTATATATAATCATAAACATATAAGTTCCCCCTTTAATACCAATACATTAAGTGGTAATCAATGTAAAAGTAATAATAAATACTCACGACTATTACCAGCTGAAAACGAAAATAAACCAGAATAGACCTTCCCATGTTGGGTAAATGAATATAAATATAATGAATAAGCTGCTCCAAAAAATGATAATAATATTAAAGTTAATATATTTAAAGAGTCATGAAATACTAAACTATTAATTAACATAATCTCCCCCATTAAATTTAAAGATGGGGGAGCTGCTATATTAGAAGAAGATAAAAGAAACCATCATAAAGAAAGTCTAGGAATAATATTAATTAGCCCCTTATTTAAATATAAGCTTCGCCTACCTAAGCGTTCATAGTTTAAATTAGCAAGGCAAAATAAACCAGATGAACATAGCCCATGAGCTACTATTATTATTAAAGCACCTCTTATACCTCAAAATCTTAATGTTAAAATTCCTCTAACTGCAAGGCCTATATGAGCAACCGAAGAATAAGCAATTAATGACTTAATATCACTCTGACGTAAACAAATTAAAGATACAATTACCCCCCCAACTATTCTTACACCAATAAAAAAATAATTAATTTTTATTCCTAAATTAACAAAAGCCATTATTATTCGTATTAAACCATACCCCCCAAGCTTTAGTATTACACCTGCCAAAATTATAGAACCTGAAACAGGGGCTTCTACATGAGCCTTAGGTAATCATAAATGAACAAAAAACATAGGAATTTTTACATAAAAAACTATATTTATACATAAATATAATACAATTTCTCTTAACTCCATCTTAATAAAATTAAAATCCAAAGTAAAATTCTTATCTAAATAATAGAAAATTGCAATCATTATAGGTAAAGAAGCAAACACAGTATAAAACAGCATATAAATACCAGCCTGTAAACGTTCAGGTTGGTAACCTCAACCCACAATTAATATTAATGTAGGAATTAAACTAACTTCAAAAAATACATAAAATACAAATAGATTTATAGCAGAAAAGGCTAAATATAAAGATACCATTAAACAAATTAAAACAAACATAAAAATTCGCCTTCAAAAATTAGTATTATAAATCTTTTGACTAGCCATAATTATCAATGAACAAATTCATAAACTAAGTAAAATTATTAGATAAGAAATTAAATCCACACCAAATAAATACGAAATATGCATATACATATAATTGAATCTAAACATAAATAAAAACAATAAAACTATTAACATCCATACAAACTGTAATAATCAAAATTGATTAAAAAATGCTAAAGGTATCAACCTAAATAAAAGTAAAATAAATTTTATCATAATAAATTAAAACTCTGAAAATAGTCATTTCCATGAGTTCGAATTATAGAAACAAGGATTGATAAACCTAAAGCCCCTTCACATACTCTAAAAGTAAGAAAAATCATAGAAAAAAAATAATCATTAACTAAACTTCTTAAATAAATAAACATCATAAAATATAACGATAATACTATAAACTCTATACTAAGTAATATTAACAATAGATGTTTTCGTTTTAAACTAAATATAATTAAACCACAAAAAAACATTAGAATCCCCATATATATATATATTAACATTAGCTTTTATAATTTAATATAAAATATTGGTCTTGTAAACCAAACATAAGTTTAACTTTAAAAGCATCAGGAAAGAAGAAATCCTCATCTTTAATCTCCAAAATTAATATTTTTATAAACTATTTCCTGTTATTCTGATAATTATAACCTTAATTCTATCAATTTTATTTCTATTTTTGACTCACCCACTTTCATTAGGTATAATCCTACTTTTACAAACAACACTTATTAGATTAATTTCAGGCCAATTATGTTTAAACTACTGATTCTCCTACATTTTATTTATTATTATAATTGGTGGAATACTAATTCTATTTATTTATATAACAAGAATTGCCTCAAATGAAAAATTTAATATAAAAATAAATTTAACTAGATTAACTTTAATTTTATTAACTATTGGAATTATAGCATCATTTATAATCCATTTTCCATTAGATTCTTATATCAAAAATGAATTATCAATTAGAAATCATTTATCATTAAACTTTTCCATAATTAAATACATTAGATTCCCCATAAATATAATTTTAATATTTATAATTATGTATCTATTTTTAGCTCTAATTGCTATTGTAAAAATTATTGATCGAAAGCAAGGTCCCCTACGACCTAAATACTAATGAAAACACCATTACGAAAAATATCTCCTGCACTAAAAATTATTAACAATGCATTAATTGATCTTCCATCCCCCTCAAATATTTCATTATTATGAAACTTTGGATCTCTTCTAGGGCTTTGCCTAGTAATTCAGATTGTTACAGGAATCTTTTTAGCTATACACTATTGTCCTAATATTGACCTAGCATTTAATAGAGTTATTCATATTTGTCGTGATGTAAATTATGGTTGATTAATCCGAACACTACATGCCAATGGAGCATCTTTCTTCTTTATTAACATTTATATTCACGCCGGGCGAGGAATTTACTATGGTTCATATAATTTAGTACACACTTGAACAATTGGTGTAATCATCTTATTTATAGTTATAGCAACAGCATTTCTAGGATATGTATTACCCTGAGGTCAAATATCTTTTTGAGGGGCCACAGTTATTACCAATCTTTTATCTGCAATTCCTTATTTAGGTGTCTCAATCGTCCAATGATTATGAGGTGGTTTTGCTGTTGATAATGCTACTTTAACACGTTTTTTTGCTTTTCATTTTCTTTTACCTTTTATTGTATCTGCCCTAGTAATAATCCATCTATTATTTCTACACCAGACAGGATCAAATAACCCTTTAGGTACTAACAGAAACATTGATAAAATCCCATTCCATCCATTCTTTTCATTTAAGGACATTATAGGATTTATCATTATAACTTCAGCTTTAATCATTCTATCTTTAACAAATCCTTATATACTTGGTGATCCTGATAATTTTACACCAGCAAACCCCCTTGTGACACCTGTTCATATTCAACCAGAATGATATTTTCTATTTGCATATGCTATCCTTCGGTCTATCCCGAATAAGTTAGGTGGAGTTGTAGCATTAGTACTAAGAATTGCTATTCTTTTAATCCTTCCATTTACTAATAAAAAAAATTATTCAAGAAACCAATTTTATCCAATTAATAAAATTTTATTCTGAACCATAGTAACTACCATCATCTTATTAACATGAATTGGAGCCCGACCGGTTGAAGACCCCTATATTATTACTGGACAAATCCTAACAGTTATTTATTTTTCCTTTTATATCATTAATCCATTAACTTATAAATTATGAGATAAAATTCTTTACAACTAACTAATGAACTTGTATAAGTATATACTTTGAAAGTATAAAAAAGAAATAAAAATTTTCTATTAGTTTTAAATTTATATAAACTTATAAGATTTTCTACTAAAATCTTTAAATATTTATTCATATAGTTATACTAAATTTTATTAACTAAAGAAAAGACGATTATTATCATCTTTAACTGTAAAGTCCTACATTCTAGCCAAAGAAATTTAATATTATTTCTTCATATAGTTATACTAAATTTTATTAACTAAAGTAAAAAGATTACAATTATCATCTTAAAACTAAAAAAAAAAATTAAATAATTTAAAGAACTTGGTAAAAACCTCTTTCAAGCTAAATATATAAGTTTATCATAACGAAAACGAGGTAGAGTCCCACGAGCTCAAATTCAGAAAAAAGATAGAAATGTTAACTTAACAAAAAATCATAAAGAATAGACATCCCCTCCTAAAAAAATTAAAACACATAATATTCTCATAAATAAAATGCTTGAATATTCAGCTAAAAAAATCAATGCAAAACCACCTCTTCTATATTCAATATTAAAACCTGATACCAATTCTGATTCACCCTCAGCAAAGTCAAAAGGAGTACGATTAGTTTCAGCTAAACCTGAAATAATCCATATTAATCTCAATGGAAAAGTAATTATTAATAACCATATGAACTTTTGAACCCTAATAAAATCTAAAAGATTCATACTTAAGATTAAATAAATAAAAGACATAAAAATTAATGCTAATCTAACTTCATAGGAAATAGTTTGAGCTACAGCACGTAATCTTCCTAGTAATGAATACCCAGAATTAGATGATCAGCCTGCTAACATTAAAGTATACACAGATAGACTAGAAACCGCCAGGAAAAACAAAATTGATATATTAAAATTTAAATAAACAGAAATAAACGGTATACATATTCATAATAATAATCTAATAAATAAATTTACAGCTGGAGAAAAATAATAAATATTTAAATTTGCTATATAAGGAAAAGTCTGCTCCTTAGTAAATAACTTAATCGCATCTCTAAATGGCTGAAGAATGCCTCTAAAACCAACCTTATTAGGACCCTTTCGAATCTGGATATACCCTAATACCTTACGTTCTAATAAAGTTAAATAAGCAACCCCTACCAAAACACAAACAATTAAAAAAAGCATAGAAATAAAAATCAACACTAAATCCATTAAAGAAATTGTTACCTGTAATCCCTTACATTTATAAATTCTAAATTTATTGCACTATTCTGCCAAAGTAACAATAATATTCAAAAGATAAAATTTTATTTAAATATTTGGTCCTTTCGTACTAAAATATTTAATCATATAAAAGATAGAAACCAACCTGGCTCACGCCGGTTTAAACTCAGATCATGTAAAGTTTTAAAAGTCGAACAGACTCAATATCCTAGCTTCTACACCAGGAATCAACTTTAATCCAACATCGAGGTCGCAATCTCTTTCATCGATTAGAACTCTCTGAAAGAATAACGCTGTTATCCCTAAGGTAATTTATTCTTTTAATCTTAAATAAAGGATCAAATATTCATTAATCTATGTATTCATATAAAGAAGTTCATTCAATTCTCTTGTCACCCCAACCAAATAGAAATCTATATAAAAGACTCAAAACCTAAATCCCTTTATATATCATTCTATTAAACTCTATAGGGTCTTCTCGTCTTTCTATAAAATTTAAGCTTTTTGACTTAAAGATAAAATTCAATAAAAATTAATTTGAGACAGTAATTTCCTCATCCGACCCTTCATTCCAGCTTTCAATTAAAAAACTAATGATTATGCTACCTTTGCACAGTCAATATACTGCGGCTATTTAATTACAATCATGGAGCAGGCCAAACCTTAAAAAATTAACAAAAAGCCATGTTTTTATTAAACAGGTGAGAAATTTTATATTGCCGAATTCCTTAAATTAACCTAACCTTTTTCATTACTCTACATTTACATTTACTAATTATACCATTATTACTATTTATATTAAATTAAAAAATACATTCTAATACATAATCTAAATTCTTAATAAATAATTCTTATAAGATAATTAATTATAACATCCTCTTAAAAATGGAAAATTCTAATCCTACTTATTATCTTAATATATTAAATTTTAGTAATTTAATTATAAGCTCATCCCTATAACTATTTTAACTTATTAACATTAATATAAATAATCATATTAATAATAAATAAGAACTAAATTATATTTATTTCTTAGAAAACTAGATATATTATGAAACGAATAACATTTCATTTCTATAAGTTCATTAAACATAATTATGATACATTAACCATCATAAACTTATAGCTCTTCATAATTCGAGAAAACTAAATAGTTAACTTTTTTTAGTAAACCCTGATACACAAGGTACAGAAAATCAATCTTTCTTTATAAAACTCTAAAATTTTCTATCTCTATACTATTCCCTATAAATAAATCAATTTATTCTCTAACGATAATAAACATTTTATATTTCAAATAAAACTAATTATACAAAAAATCTAATTAAATTGGAAAGTTCAAGTTAAATTGATTCTGACAATTTCCATTTTAATGTAAATAAAATACTTATAACAAGCTCTAACTTGCATTCTAGGCCCATTTTCCAATAGGCCTACTCTGTTACGACTTATTTCACCTTAGGTGAAAGTGACGGGCGATATGTACATATCTTAGAGCATAATCATTTGAAATAAACATATCAAATTACTATCAAATCCAATTTACTTAGACTTTTCAAGTTCAAAGACCAAATATAAATACAATGTAACCCATTTCTACTTAAAAATCAACTGCACCTTGACCTGAATTCCTTCTTAATTTAGAACCTTGAACATTTCTATTCTACTAAAATATTCTAACTACGGCGATATACAAATTTAAATTTTAAGTAAAGATTATCGTGGACTATCAATTATGAAACAGGTTCCTCTGAATAGACTAAGATACCGCCAAATTTTTTAATTTTAAAGATCATAGCTATTAGTAATTTTAACTTTAATATAACTTTTCCAATAATAGGGTATCTAATCCTAGTTTAAATAGAAATTTCCTAACTTCAACATCACTTAAATAGAAAAAATAAATTTAAAATTTCACCTAATAAATCTATCCTTTATCTATATAATATTTTACATTTAATTAAATTAAATAAAATTAACCTGCACAATCTGTATAACCGCAACTGCTGGCACAAATTAAGTCTGTACTATTAAATAATTTCTAAGTCTAAATTTCCTTAATGCTTAATTCTACATACTGCTTTAACCAAAAATCTTTTTAAGATTAATTTAACCTAATAAATCGCATATAAATAAATAAAATAGTTAATTTTTAAGCCAAAATTAAACTTTGGCTTAAAAACTCAAATGTAATCTACTAGTTTGTTTCCTCCCTGCAAAACAAAATAATTACTGCTAATTTGTAGTATCTTCTTCACCCCCACAGCAAGAAATACTGCTAAACAAGACCCCCATGATTAAAAATCATTCCTGTTTATAACAAACTCCCAGTAATTTTTAATAAGTTTTCATGACAATTTTAAAGTCAATCCTTAAACTTTAATTAGAAAAAACTTTGTAAAATCCACATATTAAATTTTCCGAAAAAATCAAATCCCCCCTCGCGGGTTCAACAAAATTTAATTTATAACAATTTTCTATTGAAACTAAAAAAGGATTTCTTTTAATAGTAAATTACCATA